GCAACCTTCTCAACAATTAAGAGATCCATTCGAAGAACACGGGGACTAGACTAGTTGAAGTAATGAGCCGCCCGATATGGGAGGCTCATTACTTCAGTTGATATAATGAAAAATCATTTCATTTTTTAGTCGGAACCTTAGGTGGTTCTCGAAAAAAGATAGCGAAAAAAATTATCCCTAAAGTCGAGACTAAAAGGAAGGTATAAACCAATGCTTCCATAGATTCGATCGTGGTTTACAATTATAGCTTTCACACCTATTCGTTTGAGTGAGGTCGTTTACCATACCATATAAAAAAGGGAAAGAATGAAAGAAAAGAAGGTGATTCAAGTCAATATTTCTCGAGTACCCTATTCAAATAAAAAAAAATAGAAGCGAAAGATACCAGAGCAATCTTGTATCAAACTGCTTGTCTCCTTGTAGTTGGGTCTCCAAGTTTTTGGAATGCTCCAAATTCTACTTGAGCATCCAAATCTGGATCAATACCAGCAAAAACATCTCTGAACAAGGTTCTAGCGCCATGCCAAATGTGTCCGAAAAAGAAGAGCAAAGCAAACGAAGCATGCCCAAAAGTGAACCAACCCCTTGGACTACTACGAAAAACACCATCGGATTTCAAAGTAGCCCGGTCTAATTCAAAAATTTCACCTAATTGTGCACGTCTAGCATATTTTTTTACAGTAGCAGGATCACTATAACTGACTCCATTGAGTTCCCCACCATAGAACTCAACAGTTACACCTACTTGTTCAACACTATACTTTGATTCTGCCCTTCGAAAAGGAACATCTGCCCTCACAATTCCGTCTCCATCTACCAAAACTACCGGGAATGTTTCAAAAAAAGTAGGCATACGACGTACAAAAAGCTCGCGCCCTTCTTTATCTCTAAAGACGGGGTGGCCTAACCATCCAACAGCTATTCCATCCCCACTGTCCATTGAACCCGCTCTGAATAATCCCCCTTTTGCCGGATTATTACCAATGTAATCATAAAAAGCTAATTTTTCGGGAATTTTAGACCAAGCTTCCGATAAACTCAGATTTTCGGCTAGTCCGGCACCAACTCTTCGATATATTTCTTGCTGGAAGTATCCCTGATCCCACTGATAACGAGTGGGACCAAATAACTCGATTGGGGTAGTTGCTGAACCATACCACATAGTTCCAGCAACAACAAAAGCTGCAAAAAAAACAGCAGCGATACTACTAGAAAGTACAGTTTCAATATTGCCCATACGTAATCCTTTGTATAGACGTTGAGGCGGACGGACACTAAGATGGAATAGGCCCGCTAATATGCCCAGTGTACCCGCTGCAATATGATGAGAAGCGATTCCTCCCGGAATAAAAGGATCAAAACCTTCCGCGCCCCACGCTGGGCTTACAGATTGTACTTTTCCAGTTAGTCCATAAGGATCGGACACCCATATTCCAGGACCATATAAACCTGTTACATGAAATGCGCCAAAGCCAAAGCAAGCCACCCCTGAGAGAAATAAATGAATTCCAAAGATCTTGGGCAAATCCAAAGAGGGTTTTCCCGTACGTTCATCACAGAATATTTCTAGGTCCCAATACACCCAATGCCATATGGCCGCCAAAAAGCACAAGCCAGAAAACACAATATGTGCACCTGCTACGCCTTCATAACTCCAAATACCTGAATTCGTTACAGTTCCTCCTGAAATACTCCAACCACCCCACGAATTGGTTATTCCTAAACGAGTCATGAAGGGTAGAACGAACATACCTTGTCTCCACATTGGATCAAGAACGGGGTCAGAGGGATCAAAAACCGCTAATTCGTATAGAGCCATAGAACCGGCCCAACCAGAAACTAGAGCCGTATGCATTATATGGACAGAAAGCAATCGACCGGGATCATTCAATACGACAGTATGAACACGATACCAAGGCAAACCCATGGAAATACCCCTTTATCAAAGAAAAATAGACACTATGTAACTTTATCGCATTGGAATATACTATGTACTTTTGAGCGGATTCTGTATGAGAAAAGGTTACTATTTATTCTATTCCGTTTAAAATAACGGAAGAATTCTGTTCGTAAGAACAAAGAGAAGCAGATCTATTCTATACCCGATAAGTACCAATACGCAATGGGAGCATCGGTCCCATTTTGTGGGAACGAATGGATGGATACTTGTTTATTATTAGAACGATTGATCCCTTCATTAAAATTTGTATTTATTCATTCTCTCTTTCTCTAAAAACCTTCCCATTTATGTATAAACTAGTAGAATAAACAGAAAAAAATGATGAAGACAATAAACTCATTCTTACGTTTCCATATTAAAGTGAAGTATAGTACTTAATTTTTTTCTTTAATTTAATGCCCATTGGTGTTCCAAAAGTACCTTTTCGGAGTCCTGGAGAGGAAGATGCAGTTTGGGTTGACGTATAGTGCGACTTGTCAGACATATTGGGTCATATGGGATTTACCCGTTTTCTCCCCCGATCGAGATATCCTCTGTTTCGCCCAAGAAATATTGTATTGATTGGTTCTTCAATCATTCGGAGCGTGAAGTGAAATTGGATCAATTTCTATTGAGGATCAATATTATCAATTAGAAGAATTTATGGTTGACTTGGACTAAAAAAATCAAATATCCAGGCTCCGTTCAGAAAATACCAAACAAATTGGTAATAGTAATATATTTACAATTACCGCTTGTAGCATAGACGATTCGTAATATTGAATTCAATTATAGGAGTGATCTCAAACTGACATGCCAACCAATATGATGAATACATCGAATAGTTTGGGAGAGGCATAAAACGAATTTTAAAAGTCGTAGCAAAAAGAAATGGTACTGAGATTATTTGTCCTATATGTGCAAATAGAATTCGGATAGATCTTTCCCCGGAGTAGAACATGAACCTAAAAGAATTGAAAGGACCCATTCAGGAACAAGAAAATGACATCGTGATTTGAATCTCGACGAAACAATACATCAATGAAAGGTTAATACAAAAAATGAAGTTCAGTAAATTCTTTTTTTTTAGGGATATGGAAGGGAGCCAAAACTTATGTTTTTTTTTTTGAAAAATAGAAGAAAAACCCCTTTATTTTCATTAGAAAAACGGAAATCTGTTACAAAAAAAAGAGATAGGATTGGAATCGACACATTGGTTCTTTTTTCACAATTTTTTTGAACCGTATGCATCCAAAGATGCGCGTACGGTTCAAAGGGGATACAATTTTGTCCTAATCAACCGACTTTATCGAGAAAGATTACTTTTTTTAGGCCAAGAAGTTGATAGTGAGATCTCAAATCAACTTGTTGGTCTCATGGTATATCTCAGTATAGAAGATGATACTAGGGATCTTTATTTGTTTATAAACTCTCCCGGCGGATGGGTAATACCAGGAATAGCCATTTATGATACTATGCAATTTGTTTCGCCCGATGTGCATACAATTTGCATGGGATTAGCCGCTTCAATGGGATCTTTCATTCTGGTCGGAGGAGAAATTACCAAACGTCTAGCATTCCCTCACGCTTGGCGCCAATGAGTTTTTATTTGAAAAAAAAAGAAGAAGACTATGCCTTCGCCATATCGAATGTGAATAATATGAAAAATAGGTAATAATAGCATGGCACTTCGAGTTCGATATGAACAAACTAGTATTGTTTTTCCTAACATGAGATTTTGTATCGAGATAGTAGTATGAAACAAAGGTTATTCCGATTTGATCTTATGTGTCAGGAGTACATTTCAGCGTCACAAACCCTTTTTCTTCCACACCAGAAGTCTCTTTATCTTTATGATAGTTACGTTACGAAAGAAAGAGTACGAAAATGAAAAAAAAAAGAAACTTTGGGATTGCTAAATCACAGACGAGATAAATATAGAAAGCAACAGAACCATCATAGTATTTTTTGACTCCTACAATACGAAAGGAAGGGTGGTAAATGGATCATTCAACGATCTGGATCGGATGGATTCCATTTTTTTCTTCGATAGAATAGAAATTGAAGAGAAGGGAGGAAGAAATGCCATTGCAGAGCCGTATGCAATGCACAAAAGATGCCTGTACGGCTGTTCCATTCTATTTGTTTTTTTTCTTCTTGTTTTTTTATCCCTTACTTTAGCCCAATCCTGCAAGATAGAAGAACCGTTCATGCATGATGTTATATCAATATTATCAGGGTCATGATTCACCAACCTGCTAGTTCTTTTTATGAGGCACAAGCAGGGGAATTTATCCTGGAAGCGGAAGAACTCCTGAAACTTCGCGAAACCCTCACAAAGGTTTATGTACAAAGAACGGGCAACCCTTTATGGGTTATATCCGAAGACATGGAAAGGGATGTTTTTATGTCAGCAACAGAAGCCCAAGCTCATGGTATTGTTGATCTTGTAGCGGTCGAAAATGAAAATACTGGAGATTTCGTGTAAATACATGATTCCGTTTCAAATCAGAATTCCCATTTTTCGTGATTTGATATTGAATAGAAATAATTCATAATCATCAATCATCAGGTTAAGATCGATCTAAACCAACCTATTATATTATATATATGTATGATATGCCGACAATTAAACAACTTATTAGAAACACAAGACAGCCAATAAGAAAAATCACGAAATCCCCCGCACTTCGAGGATGTCCTCAGCGTCGGGGAACATGTACTAGGGTGTATGTGCGACTCGTTTAGATCATGAGTTCGAACAAACGAAACCATTTTTCCAGTACCAATCAGCAATAGGATAGATAGAGTGGAAAAAGCCATTTTTACTATCTAAAAATGAGGATGAGGATCTATCATATACCTATATTTTTTGTGTATGAAATTTATGGTTTCCATTGGTGCAAATCCAATCACCTCAATTTGAGATGAAAAGCAATTCCCCATTGGTAGCAAATAGTTATCCATTAAGCGGAGGAAATAGTACTACAAGAAGCAAAAAGGTTATGCTCCCTTTCTTGAAAGAACGGACTAACAAGGTCAGCTACCTAGCCAACTTTCATAATTAAATGCCGTCACTGTATGGATAGCCTTTTTTGTGAAAAGATCTATTACTGTATAATTGATTGGTAGAGCCAAAGAGAGTGAACTATACAAGTTTACAATAACATTTGATTAAATGAAAGAAGAGGCTCCGGTGTATAGAGAGGACCTCACCGTTTATGAAATAACCATAGAAACGATGGAACCCACTATTTTTTGCTTTTATTTAATATCGTTAGAATTTCTTATTTCTAGGTATTTTACCTGGAAGGATTCAAAATAGTGGTTGGGAAGGTCATAGTAGCAAAAGCCATTGGAATTTATATTTTATATATCGGAATAATCCGTTTTGTTATTAATCAACCGGGGGATAAAAGGATGACTGAAAGAAGAGAAATCAATTAGTTATTCATTCATTAAAGTGTAATTTGATTCAATGACCAGAGTTAGACGAGGATATATAGCTCGGAGACGTCGAACAAAAATTCGTTTATTTGCATCAACCTTTATAGGGGCGCATTCAAGACTTACTCGAACCATTACTCAACAGAAAATGAGAGCTTTGGTTTCCTCTCATCGAGATAGAGGCAGGCAAAAGAGGGACTTTCGTCGTTTGTGGATCGCTCGGATAAATGCAGCGGCTCGTGAGAAAGGGGTATTCTATAGTTATAGTAGATTAATACACAATCTGTACAAGAAGCAATTACTTCTTAATCGTAAAATACTTGCGCAAATAGCTATATCAAATAAAAATTGTCTTTACATGATTTCCAATAAAATTATGAAATAAAAGACATTCTAAAGTCATATATAGGAATGATTGAAACCGAATTGCATTCCCCGGAGTCCATTCTCCGGGAAGATAGAATAAAAAAAATTCAGATAAGATAAGTAGTAGAAATGAACGAACATCTTTCAAAAAAAAAGATTTATTCTTTCCCTATTTGTTGTTTCTTATAACACAACAATCAAATCTGGATTTGAGGCTTTTCGAACAAAACATCAATCTGAGCTTGAATTCCGATTGAAGTTTTGAATCAATGGAAGAGTATATCTATTTGTTTCTGGTTCTAGGACCGGTAGTTCTAGGGATTGACTCGGCTCTCTCAAACTGTTTTTCATTATTAAGAAAAGGTAACAAAGATAAAATACGAGCTTGTTTTATAGCAATAGTAATTAATCGTTGTTGTTTCAAGGTCAATCTATTCACTCGTCTAGATAATATTTTTCCTTGTTCACTAATAAATCGACTAATTAAACTCATGTTTCTATAATCAATTCGATCCCCCGATTCAATTGGGGGAAAACGCCTACGAAAAGATCGCTTGGATTTACGAAAAGGTTGCTTGGATTTATCCATGGTTTATTCCTTATCTCTAAAATTCTATTTCTTTATTTTCTTTATTCATTTCAGATCCGACCGAAATAGGTTTTTTTGTATATTCTATATTTTTATTTGTATATTATATATATATATGTTTATGTTAAGATATGTTAAGTTCTTCCTTTTCCTGCCCCCTTGAAAGATCAAACACACGTTCGATTTATTTCTTTATTTCCCCATGAATCGTATGCTTGTGACAATATCGACAAAATTTTCTCAAGTCTAATCGACTGGGTGTATTGTGCCGATTCTTTTGAGTAATATATCTAGAAATGCCTGGCGATTCCTTATTGACACCATTTTGGACACAACTGGTACATTCCAAAATAACTCTAACTCGGATATCTTTACCCTTAGCCATGAACCCCCTTTGTATTTTTGTTTGATCAACTTAACTCTTCTGTTTTCGACCCGAACCTAAGAAGACGAAAAGAACAAAAAAGAAAAAAAATCAATATCAATAGAAGTTACTAATTAGAAATGGAATTTCTAAATATTTTGTTGTAATTCTAATTAATATTAATAGAATATTATTATATATATAGTAATAATGTAAGTAATACAATTTTTTTCTAACTATCAATTATTCCTATCCTAATCCCAGTATTTCATTTAAGTATCTTTTTTTTATGCTATGATTTCGTGGAGCTTTTTTTTTTTTTACCTTAGACTGGACCCCCTTTCCATTTCTGTTCTCCAAAATGGGATCTTAGATCCACCGGATTTTTGCTGAGGTTCAATATACTTTTTCTTTCTCTTTCCTTCCTATCCTAAAGAACTGAAAAAAAGGGGGACTAAGTTTTAGTCACGTCACGTAGAATTGTATCTCAAATTTTCTTCATTTTTTTCGCATATTATATTTATTCTATTAATAATATTAATAGAATATTAATAACTAATAACTAGAAAAAAGGGAATGACAAAGCATCCGGGAATAAACGATTAATTTCTATCAATAGACCCGCTAAAGACCCAAACCATAGAGTAGTTAGCACAGGCGCTGTGGAAAGATATGTTTTTATATCTCGCATTGAAAATCCTCCTTATTTATTGTAATACATATATGGTCAGATGCTGTAGTTCAAGATCATTTGTATTTTTTTGTACGGAATTCCTAACAAAAATGGATATGTAC